ATTTTTGTCATTATATAACATGCTATTCTCATTATATAACATGCTATTCTATGGTAATAATAATAAATGAATAGAGTAAAAAGGGGGGGATAATATAGTAGAAAAAAAAATGATACAAAGTTATATATGAATCACCCCCACCCTCCTTTCTCTCTTTTTTTTATTTCATTAATTGACTTTCGTTTGATTAAAATGAAATTTTGTAAAAACCCCCGCTTTCTTTAAAATATCAGAAACTGTTTCTGTAGGTTGAGCGCCTTTTTCAAGAAAATATTGAATACCGGGAATATTTAAGTAGGTTTTCTTTTTTATCGGATCATAAAAACCCACTTTCCGAAGATCTCTTCCTTCTCTTCGAGATCGCACATCAATTGCAACGATTTGATAAAGGGCTCATTGGGATAGATATAGATGCACTATAACCCCCCCTAGAAACGTATACGAAGTTTTCTCCTCGTACGGCTCGAGAAATTGGAAGTTAGATCTATGTATAGAATTAGAAATAGATCCATAACATCATCAAATCAATTAGAGGATTATTTAATCCTTTTTTATTCCTCTTTATCAAAAAAAAAAATTGTATTCTCATAACTCAAGTTGTATAACTCTGAAATAGTTCAAAGGAAAAGCCTTAGGCATTTCATTTTTTGAGTGGTCTCTAACCCCTTTTTTTGTTTGTCTCATTTAGAATCTATTTTGATTCCTTATTCTTGATCTAGTTTCGTTGTAGAGACAATTGAAAAATGGTATTTCCTTGTTCCAAAATACTTTATCTTTACCTGGAATCATTGGGTTTAGACATTACTTCGGTGAATTTTAATCATTTCAAAATGACAGCAACATGCCCCTTTTTATGATTTCTTTCTATCAAAAAATCATACGAACGGTCGATTTCCGCATGATACACTTTTGATCAAAAGAGTTTCACTAATTCCAACAAAATTTCCTTTTTTTTTATTTGAAACCTGCTTGAATTGGATCCTTTCGATTGCTACTAGATCGAAAATTGCCTTACGAAGTTGTTCCAACTTATTAATTGGCACTAACCTTAGATCCTTGCCCCTTAGAAATGAATCAATACTTTCTACTCGAGCTACATCATATAATACTGAATACTGTTGACATTATTTAACCCCAACAAAAAGGAGGGTTTTTACTGGAACAGAACAAAGGATGTCGAGCCAAGAGCACTTTCATTTCTATAAAATAAAAAATGGTGGGTGTAAAAATCCACAACTGATTATGTCTGTCAAGTCGCACGCTGCTTTTTACCACATCGTTTCAAACGAAGTTTTACCATAACATTTCTCTAGTTTGGAACTGATATGTATGTAATTGATTCCATTAGGGAATCATGAATAGTCATTTGTTCGATCGTTTCATAGAAATCTATATATATATTTTCTTCTTTTATATGATCTAATCAAGTAATGAAATCTTCTCAAGAATAAAATTTTAATGCATTTTTTATTTTCTTTATTAATTTATACATAATTTCTAACTATTACGAATAAAAAGTGCTTTTTCTTAAATCTACATTCCATCTTCAAATAAACTAATAGGATATTTTTAATGATCTCGGACTTCTTCAAGTATCAAATAGTCAGAAGAAATGATTCAAATAGTTATTTAATTGAAAACCTCGGACTCATATACCAATCTCACTATTTGAATAAGGTTTTCCTAAGAATCGCATTTCATCATCATAAATAAATCCACGATTAAAAATATATATATATAGATTGAAAAAATGGAATTTGTTTTTCATAGATTGGGCGCGGATAAAAAGGTTGATGGAAAGGAAAATTTCGTAAGCTCTTTTTCTTTCATTTCAAACTAAAAACTAAAAAATCACTAGCGGATAGACTGAACAATTGTCATTGGACTTAATTAGGAATATTCTCTTTTGAATATTTCAAATTAATAAATAAAAAATCTTTTTCAAAAAAAAACTTATTAACGAAATAGAAGGATAATAAAATACGACATTCAGCATTTCCTCATTTTCGCGTAGTTTCTTTGACTGGAGGGTCAATCATTTTTATTTAAAGCAAAGAGAATGAATATACCGTGAAGGATACGTTCAACCCCTTATTTGACTTTTTTTTTTATTTATTTCAAATTCTTCTGTTGTGATTTATGTTCCTACCTTACTTAGATCATAAGTCGATATAGCTCCGTCTGTATGTATTTGAACTCAATTGGTGAAAAAAATATGATTCAGAAAAAAATGGAATGATTAAAAAATCAGAAACAAGAATCACACTCTATTCATTCAATATTCTATTTTCAAAGAGAAATTAGTTAAAAAAGACAATCTTTTATTGCATTATTCTAATAATGTCTATATAAATAGACAGAATAGGTATTTCCTGGGACGGAAGGATTCGAACCTCCGAATACCGGGACCAAAACCCGTTGCCTTACCACTTGGCCACGCCCCATTTAGATTTCTGTTCGACACTACTAAAGACTAGTATTAGTATTGGTTATTCGTCAATTCTAGTCAAAAAATCTATGGACTCTATTGTTGCTGGGATTTGGACACGTGTAGATATAGAATTATCTATAGAATAAAACTGAATTTATTGATCATTACATATAATTCAATTAAGATATTGTATGAAAGGATGATTTCTTCAATTCGCAAAAGAAAATAGAAAAATTTTTGATTGAGGATTTTTTGATCTACCTTACTTTCGTCATTTTTACCGTATATCAATTATCAATAATAATATAAATATATTATTATATTAACTCAATCAAAATACAATTATCTCCAAGTCCAATAAAAAAATGTTTGTTATGCTTAATATCTTTAGTTTGATCTGTATCTGTCTTAATTCCGCCCTTTATTCGAGTAGTTTTTTCTTAGCCAAATTGCCTGAGGCCTATGCTTTTTTGAACCCAATCGTAGATTTTATGCCCGTAATACCCCTTCTCTTTTTTCTATTAGCCTTTGTTTGGCAAGCTGCTGTAAGTTTTCGATGAAATTTTTCATACTGTCCTAAACATGATTTATTGGCGAAAAAAGTTCTAACAATGGATAAGATCAGATAAGTCTTACAGTATAGTATGAACTCTCAATTTAACTAATTTTTAACAACTTGGATAAATCTGAATCACGCCATTTCCTCATTCTGATTCTTTTTGATTTATTGAATAATCCTATTTAAGGCCCCGTGAAGGTAAGAAAGATATTTTTTGAAATGAAAAAGATGACTCTTTTTCTAAATGAATTTCTGAAAATTCTTTGTTTTTTTTTTTTCATTTCTAGAAAACCCTTTCATTTATTGGTGTCAAAATAGGATATGTGGTATAAAAATGGAGAATCTATTCTCTTTTTAAAAAAAAAAAAAAAAAAAATGATCTTGGAGATTGTGTAATGCTTACTCTCAAACTCTTTGTTTACACAGTAGTAATATTTTTTGTTTCTCTCTTCATCTTCGGATTCCTATCTAATGATCCAGGACGTAATCCTGGACGTGAAGAATAAAAAAAGAAGCCCTTGGTTTTACTTGCTTAATCTTTCAACCTTCTTAGTATTTTATCTATTGGACATCTTAAATTAAAAGCTAAAGTTAAAAAAAAAAAGGAGGGGTTCGAAGGGTTGAAATTTGAAAGAAGAATAAAATACCGAGTTATCAATGGAAACGGAAAGAGAGGGATTCGAACCCTCGGTACGAAAAGCTCGCACAACGGATTAGCAATCCGACGCTTTAGTCCACTCAGCCATCTCTCCGAATTGAAAAAAAAAAGATAATTACTATCTTAGATAGTTCCATTACACAAAATGGAATACTTGCAAAATTCCTTCTTAATCTATATTCCTTCTTAATCTATTTTAGATATATTATTTTACTATGATTAAATTAAATTAAAAATTTTAATTTAATTAAATATTAATTTAAATTAAATATTAATTATAGTATTTTACGATTCAAATAGTATTTTACGATATTGATATATACAACTTTAATATATACAACTTTGATAAGCAATCCTATTTAGATAAAGAAACGGCTCAAAAGAGATATTTCGAACAAAAAAAAAAGAAGAATAGCTCTTTTCCGAAAGAGTTTTTTTTTATTTTCTTTTCACGGCCTGGCCGGGTCAGTACCTAGCCGGGCCCTTTTTGTTTTTGTTCCAAATAAAATCGTAGATAAAATGATTTTGCTTTATTTAAAATTTTAGTTTAACTAATAAATACTTGATTTAAATACTTGATTTGTTATTGAAATAAGAACGGACTATTTCCATATCTATGGTATAGAATTAAATTATATAGAATCCAAGTTTCATTTCATATTAATTACTATTCTCTTTTTTCTTTGTTTTTTAAAGTAAATAAAAAAACAAAGAAAAAAGAGAATATTGTGCAATGCCTTTAAACCTCATGACAGAAATAATTTTATAGAGAGCTATCTGTTCTGTCCAAAATTCTTGAAAGAACTTATTATCTTGTTATTTAGTTACTTTAATTACTAGTTATCTTGTTATTTAGTTACTTTAATTACTAGTACTTTTTTCTTATCCTTGCTTTTGTAGGATTGCCTTGTTCGACAAAAAGTGCATTTTTATGCAATAATTGCATTGTAGCGGGTATAGTTTAGTGGTAAAAGTGTGATTCGTTTTATTAATCCCTTGTATAGTTAAGGGGTTCCTCGGTTTGATTCTTATTCCGAGCAGAAACTTTATTTTTGAAAAGGATTTTATCCTTTACCTCGCAATGAAAGGTTCGAGGAAGAATATACATTCTCGTGATTTGTATCCAAGGGTCAAGTATAAATTGAAAAACTGGATTATTTAATTAATTGCGAAACATAATGTTTGTTTGAATTGGATCAATACTTCCAATTTTATAAGTATGAATAAAAAATCCATGGAAAAAGATAGAAAAGTTTATTTCTAATCGTAACTAAATCTTCAATTTTTGGTTTATATAGAAAAGATTGAAATAAAATAGTTATTAAAGGACGTCTTTAGTTTACTAGGGACAT